GCTAGCGTAGCTTAATGCAAAGCATAACACTGAAGATGTTAAGATGGGCCCTAAAAAGCTCCGCATGCACAAAGGCATGGTCCTGACCTTATTATCAGCTTTAACCCAACTTACACATGCAAGTATCCGCACCCCCGTGAGTATGCCCTCAATCCCCCGCCCGGGGACAAGGAGCGGGCATCAGGCACAAACTTTAGCCCAAGACGCCTAGCCAAGCCACACCCCCAAGGGAATTCAGCAGTGATAGACATTAAGCCATGAGTGAAAGCTCGACTCAGTCAGGGTTAACGAGGGCCGGTAAAACTCGTGCCAGCCACCGCGGTTAAACGAGAGGCCCTAGTTGATAATACAACGGCGTAAAGGGTGGTTAAGGAGAGAAAATAAATAAAGCCGAATGGCCCCTTGGCCGTCATACGCTTCTAGGTGTCCGAAGTCCAATTAAACGAAAGTAGCTTTAATAAAATTCACCTGACCCCACGAAAGCTGAGAAACAAACTGGGATTAGATACCCCACTATGCTCAGCCATAAACCCAGATATCCAAGTACAATAAGATGTCCGCCAGGGTACTACGAGCATCAGCTTAAAACCCAAAGGACCTGACGGTGCCTTAGACCCCCCTAGAGGAGCCTGTTCTAGAACCGATAACCCCCGTTAAACCTCACCACTTCTAGCCATCCCAGCCTATATACCGCCGTCGCCAGCTTACCCTGTGAAGGTAATAAAAGTAAGCAAAATGGGCACAACCCAGAACGTCAGGTCGAGGTGTAGCGCACGAAGTGGGAAGAAATGGGCTACATTTTCTATCACAGAACACTACGAATATGCAACATGAAATAGTGCTTGAAGGAGGATTTAGTAGTAAAAAGGAAACAGAGTGTCCTTTTGAACCCGGCTCTAAGGCGCGTACACACCGCCCGTCACTCTCCCCTGTCAACACGCAATAAAGATTTTTAACAACAAAGCACTGACAAGGGGAGGCAAGTCGTAACATGGTAAGTGTACCGGAAGGTGCACTTGGATTAAACCCAGGGCGTGGCTGAGTTAGTTAAGCATCTCACTTACACCGAGAAGACATCCATGCAAATTGGATCACCCTGAGCCAAACAGCTAGCTTAATTATTAACATTAAAACAACAATATTTATAATAAAACATAAATTTACACTAAAAATTAAACCATTTTTTTACCTTAGTACGGGCGACAGAAAAGGTTCAACCAATAAGCAATAGAAAAAGTACCGCAAGGGAAAGCTGAAAGAGAAATGAAATAACCCATATAAGCACTAAAAAACAAAGATTAGACCTTGTACCTTTTGCATCATGATTTAGCCAGTACCCCCAAGCAAAGAGACCTTTAGTTTGAAACCCCGAAACCAGGTGAGCTACCCCGAGACAGCCTATATAACTTAGGGCTAACCCGTCTCTGTGGCAAAAGAGTGGGAAGAGCTCCGGGTAGAAGTGACAGACCTACCGAACCTGGTGATAGCTGGTTGCCTGAGAAATGGATAGAAGTTCAGCCTCGTGTGCCCCGAACCAAAAATGTGCACCTAAGGTCACCCGCCGGGAAATATATGAGAGTTAGTTAAAGGGGGTACAGCCCCTTTAACAAAGGATACAACCTTAACAGAAGGATAAAGATCATATTATTAAAAACAAGCTGTTCTAGTGGGCCTAAAAGCAGCCATCTAAACAGAAAGCGTTAAAGCTCAGACAGACCAAAGTTTATTATTCTGATAAAAAATCTTACTCCTCTAATGATATCAGGCTATCCCATGCCACCATGGAAGAAATTATGCTAAAATGAGTAACAAGAAGATATACTCTTCTCCAAGCACAAGTGTAAACCAGATCGGACAAACCACTGGAAATTAACGAACCCAACCAAAGAGGGCAGTGTGATATATAAAAAAACCGAGAAAATCTCACAACTAAATTAATCGTTAACCCCACACTGGAGTGCTGCCATTAAAGGAAAGACTAAAAGAAAGGGAAGGAACTCGGCAAACACAAGCCTCGCCTGTTTACCAAAAACATCGCCTCCTGCAACAATTAAGTATAGGAGGTCCAGCCTGCCCAGTGACTACGGGTTCAACGGCCGCGGTATTTTGACCGTGCAAAGGTAGCGCAATCACTTGTCTTTTAAATAGAGACCTGTATGAATGGCTAAACGAGGGCTTAACTGTCTCCCCCTTCCAGTCAGTGAAATTGATCTATCCGTGCAGAAGCGGGTATAATACTACAAGACGAGAAGACCCTTTGGAGCTTAAGGTACAAACTTCAACCACGTTAAACAACTTAATAAAAAGCAAGAACTTAATGGAACCTAAGATTTTACCTTCGGTTGGGGCGACCGCGGAGGAAAAACCAGCCTCCGAGTGGACTGGGTTATAAACCTAAAACTAAGAGAGACATCTCTAAGCCACAGAACATCTGACCAATAATGATCCGGCCTTACGGCCGATCAACGAACCAAGTTACCCTAGGGATAACAGCGCAATCCTCTCCCAGAGTCCATATCGACGAGGGGGTTTACGACCTCGATGTTGGATCAGGACATCCTAATGGTGCAGCCGCTATTAAGGGTTCGTTTGTTCAACGATTAAAGTCCTACGTAATCTGAGTTCAGACCGGAGCAATCCAGGTCAGTTTCTATCTGTAACGCTACTTTTCCTAGTACGAAAGGATCGGAAAAGAGGGGCCTATACTTAAAGCACGCCCCACCCCTAATTAATGAAAACAAATAAATTAGATAAAGGGAGGGCCCAAACCCCTGCCGCCCAAAATAAGGGCATACTGGGGTGGCAGAGCATGGTAAATTGCGAAAGGCCTAAGCCCTTTACACCAGAGGTTCAAATCCTCTTCCCAGTTATGCTAAACACTCTAATAAATCATCTAATTAATCCCCTAGCCTATATTGTGCCAGTCCTCCTAGCAGTAGCCTTCCTAACTTTACTAGAACGAAAGGTCCTGGGGTATATACAACTACGTAAAGGGCCAAACGTAGTTGGACCTTACGGACTACTGCAACCCATCGCCGACGGTGTAAAATTATTTATTAAAGAGCCCGTACGACCCTCTACATCATCCCCATTCTTATTTTTAGCAACCCCAATTCTTGCACTAACCCTTGCCATGACGCTATGAGCACCAATACCCATACCCTATCCAGTTATTGACCTCAACCTAGGAGTACTATTTATTCTGGCTCTATCAAGCCTTGCAGTCTACTCAATTCTAGGATCAGGCTGAGCATCAAACTCAAAATATGCACTAATTGGTGCCCTCCGGGCAGTAGCTCAAACAATTTCATACGAAGTTAGCCTAGGATTAATTCTGCTCTCAGTAATTATCTTCTCAGGTGGATACACCCTTCAAACATTTAATACAGCCCAAGAGAGCATCTGACTGTTAGCCCCCGCATGACCACTAGCCGCAATATGGTATATTTCAACCCTAGCCGAAACAAACCGAGCACCCTTTGACCTAACAGAGGGGGAATCAGAACTGGTGTCAGGCTTTAATGTAGAATATGCAGGAGGCCCGTTCGCCCTATTTTTTCTGGCCGAATACGCCAACATTTTACTTATAAATACACTATCAGCTGTACTTTTCTTAGGGGCATCCCACTTTCCTAATATGCCGGAACTAACAACTATTAGCCTAATAGTTAAAGCTGCCCTGCTATCAGTTGTTTTCCTGTGAGTGCGAGCCTCTTACCCGCGGTTCCGATATGATCAACTTATACACCTTGTGTGAAAAAACTTCCTACCCCTAACTCTTGCCCTCATATTATGACATGTTGCTTTACCAATCTCGCTAGCAGGCCTCCCCCCGCAACTATAGCTCGGAACTGTGCCCGAATGCCTAGGGACCACTTTGATAGAGTGGCCAATAGGGGTTAAAATCCCCTCAGTTCTTAGAAAGAAGGGGGTCGAACCCATGCCCAAGAGATCAAAACTCTTAGTGCTTCCTCTACACCACTTTCTAAGATGGGGTCAGCTAATTAAGCTTTCGGGCCCATACCCCGAACATGACGGTTAAAATCCCTCCTCCATCAATGAACCCTTATGTACTTATAATTCTACTATCCAGCCTAGGACTAGGGACTACTCTTACCTTCGCTAGTTCCCACTGATTACTGGCCTGAATGGGACTAGAGATTAATACCCTGGCAATTGTCCCCCTGATGGCACAACACCACCACCCCCGGGCAGTAGAAGCCACTACAAAGTATTTTCTAACCCAAGCCACCGCAGCAGCAATAATTTTATTTGCAAGCACAACAAATGCTTGAATCTCCGGGGAATGAGATATAAATAATATGTCAAGCCCCATCGCCACCACAATAATTATTATTGCCCTAGCACTCAAAATTGGACTAGCACCAATACACTTTTGACTACCAGAAGTACTACAAGGATTAGACCTATTAACAGGCCTAATTCTCTCAACCTGGCAAAAACTAGCCCCATTAGCCCTCATTATCCAAACATCCCAAGCCATCGACCCGATTCTATTAACCTCCCTGGGACTTATATCTACGCTAGCTGGGGGGTGGGGCGGATTAAACCAAACACAACTGCGAAAAATCTTAGCCTACTCTTCTATTGCACACATGGGGTGAATAATAATTGTTCTTCAATATGCCCCCCAGCTTACAGTACTTGCACTAGGAACCTATATCTTCATAACCTCGGCAGCATTCCTTACCCTAAAAATATCATCTGCCACAAAAATCAATACTTTAGCAATAATATGGTCAAACAACCCAACTTTAACAGCAACCACCGCTTTAGTATTACTGTCATTAGGGGGACTCCCCCCACTAACAGGATTTATGCCAAAATGACTAATCCTTCAAGAACTAACAAAACAAAACCTCCCTATCACCGCCACAATCATAGCCCTTGCCGCCCTACTGAGCCTGTATTTTTATCTGCGGCTATGCTATGCAATAACACTCACCATCTCCCCTAATACAGCCAACTCAACCACCCCCTGACGAGTGCGTACAACTCAGGCCTCCCTACCACTAACCATATCAACCATAATCGCACTCGGTCTCCTGCCAATAACCCCGGCTATTCTTATATTAGCCACCTAAGGGACTTAGGATAACATTTAGACCAAGAGCCTTCAAAGCTCTAAGCAGAAGTGAAAATCTTCTAGTCCCTGATTAAGACCTACAAGACTCTATCTTGCATTTTCTAATTGCAAATCAAATGTTTTTATTAAACTAAGGCCTTACTAGATGGGAAGGCCTCGATCCTACAAACTCTTAGTTAACAGCTAAGCGCTCAAACCAGCGAGCATCCATCTACTTTCCCGCCGTTAGCCTAGTAAGGCGGGAAAAGCCCCGGCAGAGTATTACTCTACGTCTTTGGATTTGCAATCCAATATGTTTCTTCACCACAGGGCTGGTGGTAAGGAGAGGACTTAAACCTCTGTCTTCGGGGCTACAACCCGCCGCCTAAACACTCGGCTACCCTACCTGTGGCAATTACGCGCTGATTCTTTTCTACTAATCACAAAGACATTGGTACCCTTTATCTTGTATTTGGTGCCTGAGCCGGAATAGTTGGCACTGCTTTAAGCCTCCTTATTCGAGCTGAACTCAGTCAACCAGGATCACTCCTAGGTGATGATCAAATCTATAACGTTATCGTCACTGCCCACGCCTTTGTAATAATTTTCTTTATAGTAATACCCATTCTGATCGGGGGGTTTGGAAACTGACTTGTACCACTCATGATTGGGGCACCCGACATGGCATTCCCTCGAATGAACAACATAAGCTTCTGACTCCTTCCCCCCTCATTTCTCCTACTTTTAGCCTCTTCTGGTGTTGAAGCTGGTGCCGGAACAGGCTGAACAGTTTATCCTCCCCTGGCAGGTAACCTTGCACACGCAGGAGCATCCGTAGATTTAACAATCTTTTCACTTCATCTGGCAGGTGTGTCATCAATTTTAGGGGCAATTAATTTTATTACAACCACAATTAATATAAAACCCCCAGCCATCTCCCAGTACCAAACACCCCTGTTTGTATGGGCGGTGCTTGTAACAGCTGTACTTCTCCTACTCTCACTACCCGTTCTAGCTGCCGGAATTACAATACTACTTACAGACCGTAACCTTAATACCACATTCTTCGACCCTGCCGGGGGTGGAGACCCGATTCTATACCAGCACCTGTTCTGATTTTTCGGTCACCCAGAAGTTTACATTCTCATTTTACCAGGATTTGGTATTATCTCCCACGTAGTAGCCTACTACGCCGGCAAAAAAGAGCCATTTGGCTATATGGGAATGGTGTGAGCTATAATAGCTATTGGCCTACTTGGTTTTATCGTCTGGGCCCATCACATGTTCACCGTCGGAATAGACGTAGACACCCGTGCCTACTTTACATCCGCAACAATAATTATTGCTATTCCAACAGGAGTTAAAGTGTTTAGCTGACTTGCCACACTACACGGAGGCTCTATTAAATGAGATACGCCCATGCTATGAGCTCTAGGGTTCATCTTCCTTTTTACAGTGGGGGGACTAACAGGAATTGTATTAGCCAACTCATCACTAGACATTGTTTTACACGACACATATTATGTAGTCGCACATTTCCACTATGTCCTGTCAATGGGTGCCGTATTTGCTATTATAGCAGCCTTTGTGCACTGATTCCCGCTATTCTCAGGATACACCCTTAATGATACCTGAACAAAAATCCACTTCGCCGTAATATTTATTGGTGTTAACCTAACATTTTTCCCCCAGCACTTCCTAGGCCTAGCCGGAATGCCGCGGCGATATTCTGATTACCCGGACGCATATGCCTTATGAAACACAGTATCCTCTATTGGGTCACTCATCTCCCTAGTCGCAGTAATTATGTTCCTATTTATCCTGTGAGAAGCCTTCGCCGCCAAACGAGAAGTATCCTCAGTAGAGTTAACTATAACAAATGTAGAATGACTTCACGGCTGTCCTCCACCATACCACACATTTGAGGAACCAGCATTTGTACGAGTTCAATCAAACTAACGAGAAAGGAAGGAATTGAACCCCCATATACTGGTTTCAAGCCAGTCACATAACCACTCTGTCACTTTCTTCCAAAGACATTAGTAAAATGCAAATTACATCACCTTGTCAAGGTGAAATTACAGGTTAAATCCCTGTATGTCTTAAGCCTCTGGCTTAATGGCACATCCCACACAACTAGGATTCCAAGACGCGGCATCACCCGTTATAGAAGAGCTTCTGCACTTTCACGACCATGCTCTAATAATTGTATTCTTAATTAGTACCTTAGTACTCTATATTATTGTTGCGATGGTCTCAACTAAACTCACTAACAAGTATATTCTAGACTCTCAGGAAATCGAAATTGTATGAACCGTATTACCGGCTGTAATTCTAGTTTTAATTGCCCTGCCCTCCCTTCGAATTCTTTATCTTATAGACGAAATTAATGACCCCCACCTAACAATTAAAGCCATAGGACACCAGTGATACTGAAGCTACGAATACACAGATTATGAGGACCTAGGCTTTGACTCCTACATAATCCCAACCCAGGACCTTATGCCCGGTCAGTTTCGACTACTAGAAACAGACCATCGAATAGTAGTCCCAATAGAGTCACCAATTCGTGTACTAGTATCAGCTGAAGATGTACTTCACTCCTGAACTGTTCCATCCCTAGGTGTAAAAATAGACGCAGTTCCAGGGCGACTTAACCAAACTGCTTTCATCGCCTCGCGCCCAGGCGTATTCTATGGACAATGCTCTGAAATTTGCGGCGCTAATCATAGCTTTATGCCGATTGTAGTCGAAGCCGTCCCACTAGAGCACTTTGAAAGCTGATCCTCAATAATACTAGAAGACGCCTCACTAGAAAGCTAATTATTGGACAAAGCGTTGGCCTTTTAAGCCAAAGTTTGGTGACTACCGACCACCTCTAGTGAAATGCCCCAACTCAACCCCAACCCCTGATTTGCTATTCTAGTGTTTTCATGAATTATTTTCCTCACTATTATCCCAACTAAAATTTTAAATCATACAACACCTAATGAACCCACCCCAATGAGCGAAGAAAAACACAAAACTGAGTCCTGAGATTGACCATGATAACAAGCTTTTTTGACCAATTCGCAAGCCCATCTTTTCTAGGGATCCCCCTTATTGCTGTTGCAATCGCACTACCCTGAACCCTGTTTCCAACTCCCCCCTCTCGATGATTAAATAACCGGCTTATTACCCTCCAAACATGATTCATCAACCGATTTACTAATCAATTACTTATACCTTTAAATGTAGGAGGCCATAAGTGAGCCCTACTATTTGCCTCCCTAATAGTATTCCTTATAACTATTAATATACTAGGCCTCCTACCATACACCTTTACACCCACCACACAATTATCCTTAAATATAGGACTTGCTGTGCCATTATGACTAGCCACCGTAATTATTGGCATGCGTAATCAACCAACAGTAGCTCTTGGGCACCTTCTGCCAGAAGGCACCCCCGTACCATTAATCCCAGTACTTATTATTATCGAAACAATTAGCCTCTTTATTCGCCCCCTGGCTCTTGGCGTCCGACTCACCGCCAACCTAACTGCTGGCCACCTCTTAATTCAACTTATTGCTACAGCCGTATTTGTGCTACTACCTATAATACCAACGGTGGCGATTCTTACAGCCGTTGTTCTCTTCCTCCTTACGCTTCTAGAAGTAGCAGTTGCAATAATTCAGGCCTATGTCTTTGTCCTACTACTAAGTCTCTACCTACAAGAAAACGTCTAATGGCACACCAAGCACATGCATATCATATGGTTGATCCTAGCCCATGACCCCTAACCGGAGCCGTCGGTGCTCTACTAATGACATCCGGCCTAGCTATCTGGTTCCACTTCCACTCAACAACACTAATAACCCTTGGACTAGTTCTTCTACTCCTTACAATGTTCCAATGATGACGTGATATTATTCGGGAAGGAACCTTCCAGGACCACCACACACCACCAGTACAAAAAGGCCTACGTTACGGAATAATTCTATTTATCACCTCAGAAGTATTCTTCTTCCTTGGATTCTTTTGGGCTTTCTACCACTCAAGCTTAGCACCAACCCCTGAACTAGGTGGATGCTGGCCGCCAACTGGAATTACTACATTAGACCCATTCGAAGTCCCCCTCCTTAACACAGCAGTACTACTGGCATCCGGGGTTACAGTTACATGAGCCCACCATAGCATTATAGAGGGCGAACGTAAACAAGCCATTCAATCCCTAGCACTTACAATTATCCTCGGACTATACTTCACTGCCCTACAAGCAATAGAATACTATGAAGCACCATTTACAATTGCAGATGGGGTGTACGGCTCCACATTCTTTGTGGCCACAGGATTTCACGGACTACACGTAATTATTGGCTCATCCTTCCTAGCTGTCTGCCTCCTTCGCCAGATCCAATACCACTTCACATCCGAACATCATTTTGGCTTCGAGGCCGCTGCCTGATACTGACATTTTGTTGACGTAGTTTGACTATTCCTCTACGTATCCATCTACTGATGAGGCTCATATCTTTCTAGTATTTAAATTAGTACAAGTGACTTCCAATCATTTAGTCTTGGTTAAACCCCAGGGAAAGATAATGAACTTAATTATAACCATCCTTATCATTACCATAACCCTGTCCTCAGTCCTAGCAGTTGTCTCCTTTTGACTACCTCAAATAAACCCGGACGCAGAGAAACTCTCACCATATGAATGCGGATTTGACCCGCTAGGATCTGCACGCCTGCCATTTTCTCTCCGATTCTTTTTAGTCGCTATCCTCTTCCTGCTATTTGACCTAGAAATTGCCCTTCTCCTCCCCCTACCATGAGGAGATCAACTTCACAACCCCACAGGAACATTTTTTTGAGCAACTACAGTTCTAATTCTATTAACCCTTGGACTAATTTATGAATGAACCCAAGGGGGCCTAGAGTGGGCCGAATAGAGAGTTAGTCCAAAACAAGACCTCTGATTTCGGCTCAGAAAATTGTGGTTAAAATCCACAACTCCCTTATGACACCAGTACACTTTAGCTTCAGCTCAGCATTTATTTTAGGACTAATGGGCTTAGCATTTCACCGCACCCACCTCCTGTCCGCACTACTATGCCTAGAAGGAATAATACTATCCCTGTTTATTGCACTAGCTTTATGGGCCCTGCAGTTTGAATCCACAAGCTTCTCAACAGCCCCCATGCTCTTATTAGCATTTTCTGCTTGCGAAGCAAGTACAGGCCTTGCACTCCTGGTAGCCACAGCCCGTACCCACGGGACCGATCGCCTACAAAACCTTAATCTACTACAATGCTAAAAGTATTAATCCCCACAATTATGTTATTTCCGACAATTTGACTTGTTTCCCCAAAATGGTTATGAACTGCTACAATTACACACAGCCTCTCAATTGCCTTAATTAGCCTAACATGACTAAAATGAACATCAGAGACCGGGTGAGCCGCCTCCAACACATATTTGGCCACCGACCCTTTATCAACCCCTCTATTAGTCTTAACTTGCTGGTTATTACCACTAATGATCTTAGCCAGCCAAAACCATATTAACCCAGAGCCAGTTAGCCGACAACGTCTATATATTATGCTACTCACGTCACTACAGACTTTCTTGATTATAGCATTTGGGGCCACAGAAATTATTATATTTTATATTATATTTGAAGCTACACTTATTCCGACCCTTATCATTATTACCCGGTGAGGAAACCAGACTGAGCGGTTAAATGCAGGAATCTACTTCTTATTCTATACACTAGCAGGCTCACTTCCACTATTAGTTGCACTGCTTCTACTTCAACAATCTACAGGGACCCTATCCATATTAGTAATTCCAAACTCGCAACCCCTGCTATTAGACACATGAGGTCACAAAATCTGATGGGCCGGGTGCCTAGTTGCATTTTTAGTAAAAATACCATTATATGGGGTACACCTGTGACTCCCCAAAGCACACGTAGAGGCCCCTGTAGCAGGGTCCATAGTACTAGCAGCAGTATTATTAAAACTGGGCGGATACGGAATAATACGAATAATAATTATGCTAGACCCACTATCAAAAGAATTGGTCTACCCATTTATTATTCTGGCATTATGAGGAATTATTATGACAGGGTCTATCTGCCTGCGTCAAACAGACCTAAAATCACTAATCGCCTATTCATCAGTCAGCCACATAGGACTTGTAGCAGGAGGAATTTTAATCCAAACCCCATGGGGATTCTCTGGTGCAATTATTCTAATAATTGCACACGGGCTCGTATCATCAATACTATTTTGCCTGGCTAATACAGCGTATGAACGAACCCATAGCCGAACCATAGTCCTCGCCCGAGGGCTTCAAATAATTTTTCCCCTGACAGCAGTGTGATGATTCATCGCCAACCTAGCTAACCTGGCACTACCCCCCCTCCCAAATCTAATGGGCGAGCTTATAATTATCACAACCCTATTTAACTGATCCCCATGAACCATTGCACTTACAGGGGCAGGAACACTAATTACAGCGGGCTACTCCCTATATATGTTCCTAATGTCCCAACGAGGCCCAACACCAAGTCATATTATAAAACTCCAACCCTTCCACACCCGAGAGCACCTGCTCATAGCCCTGCACCTTATCCCAGTCATCCTCCTTGTAGCAAAACCAGAACTTATGTGAGGCTGATGTTACTAGTAAGTATAGTTTAACTAAAATATTAGATTGTGATTCTAAAGACAGGAGTTAAAATCCCCTTACTCACCAAGGAAGGACAGAAATCAATAAGTACTGCTAATCCTTATGCACCGCGGTTAAAATCCGCGGCTTCCTCACGCTTCTGAAGGATAACAGTCTATCCATTGGTCTTAGGAACCAAAAACTCTTGGTGCAAATCCAAGTGGAAGCTATGAATTCAACAACACTAATTATATCCTCCTCACTTACCTTAGTTATCATAATCCTCATTATTCCGCTACTCACGACACTTAATCCAAAACCAAAAGACTCAGAATGGGCCGCCACAAGTGTAAAAACCGCTGTTAGCACCGCATTCTTTGTTAGCCTTCTTCCACTTATAATTTTTCTTGACCAGGGGGTAGAAAGTATTACCACAAACTGGCACTGAATAAATACACATATATTTGATACAAACATTAGCTTCAAATTTGACCACTACTCCCTTATCTTTACCCCTATTGCCCTTTATGTAACCTGGTCAATTCTAGAATTTGCACTATGATATATACACTCCGATCCGAACATGAACCGATTCTTTAAATATCTTCTACTATTTTTAGTAGCTATAATTACCCTTGTTACCGCCAACAACATATTTCAGCTATTTATCGGGTGGGAAGGTGTTGGAATCATGTCCTTCCTACTAATCGGTTGATGATACGGGCGAGCAGATGCTAACACAGCAGCCCTTCAAGCCGTAATCTATAATCGAGTAGGCGATATCGGACTTATCTTAAGCATAGCCTGATTTGCAATAAACCTAAATTCCTGGGAGATTCAACAAATCTTTTTTCTCTCAAAAAACTTTGACATAACAATCCCGCTAATGGGACTCATCCTTGCAGCAACAGGAAAGTCGGCCCAGTTCGGCCTCCATCCATGGCTCCCGTCTGCCATGGAGGGCCCCACACCGGTATCTGCCCTACTACACTCTAGCACTATGGTTGTAGCCGGAATCTTTCTACTAATTCGCCTTCACCCCCTTATAGAAAACAACAGCACCGCCCTAACACTTTGCCTCTGCCTAGGTGCCCTAACTACACTATTTACAGCCACCTGCGCCCTAACCCAAAATGATATTAAAAAAATTGTAGCTTTCTCAACATCTAGCCAGTTAGGTCTAATAATAGTTACAATCGGACTAAACCAGCCACAATTAGCATTCCTCCACATCTGCACACATGCCTTCTTCAAGGCCATGTTATTTCTCTGCTCAGGATCAATTATCCACAGCCTTAACGACGAGCAGGACATCCGAAAAATAGGAGGCCTACACAACCTGATACCCGCCACATCAACTTACCTAACAATTGGCAGCCTAGCCCTTACAGGAACCCCATTCCTAGCCGGATTTTTTTCAAAAGATGCCATCATTGAAGCCCTAAACACCTCGCATCTTAACGCCTGGGCCCTAATTCTCACCCTTATTGCAACATCCTTTACCGCAGTTTATAGCTTCCGGGTTGTCTTCTTCGTAACCATAGGCTCGCCCCGATTCTTGCCCATATCCCCGATCAACGAAAATAACCCCCTAGTAATTAACCCTATCAAACGATTAGCCTGAGGAAGTATTATTGCGGGACTTGTAATTACATCCAACTTCCTACCATCAAAAACCCCAATTATGACTATACCCATAGCCCTAAAAATAGCGGCTCTTATAGTCACCATCGCCGGACTGCTGGTGGCCCTAGAACTTACAGCTATAACCAACAAGCAAGTAAAAATTACCCCAACAATCCCCCTACACAACTTCTCAAACATACTAGGGTACTTCCCCGCGATAATTCACCGAATACCCCCAAAACTCAACCTTACCCTAGGACAAATAATTGCCACTAAACTTGATCAGACCTGATTTGAAATATCTGGCCCAAAAGGACTTGCTTTTACTCAAATAATGATATCAAAAATTACAAGTGACATCCAACGTGGCATAATTAAAACATATTTAACTATCTTCCTACTTACTTTAGCCCTGGCCATCTTTTTAACCCTAATCTAAACTGCCCGAAGAGTGCCACGACTCAGACCCCGTGTTAACTCTAACACCACAAGTAAGGTCAAAAGCAACACCCAGGCACAAATAACTAACATAGCCCCACCAAAGGAATATATGACGGCTACACCACCCACATCCCCCCGCAACATAGAAAATTCCTTTAAATCATCAATAATAACCCAAGACCCCTCATATCACCCCCCTCAAAACACCCCAGCCGTTAAAACTACCCCTAATAAGTAAATTAGCACATAACCGGCGACAGACCGACTCCCCCAAGCTTCTGGGAAAGGCTCAGCTGCTAAAGCCGCTGAGTAAGCGAAAACTACAAGCATGCCCCCTAAATAGATTAAAAAAAGAACTAACGATAAGAAAGACCCCCCACACCCAACCAAAACCCCGCACCCAACCCCTGCCGCTACCACTAACCCCAGAGCAGCAAAATAAGGTGTTGGATTAGAAGCAACAGCAATTAGCCCCACAACCAAAGCTACCAATAACATAAACATAAAATAGGTCATAATTCTTGCTCGGATTTTAACCGAGACCAATGACTTGAAGAACCACCGTTGTAGTTCAACTACAAGAACAATAATGGCAAGCCTACGAAAAACCCACCCTCTAATAAAAATCGCTAACGACGCACTAGTTGACCTACCAACACCGTCTAATATTTCAGTCTGGTGAAACTTCGGATCTCTACTAGGACTCTGTTTAATTGTACAAATTTTAACAGGATTATTTCTAGCTATACATTACACCTCTGACATCTCAACCGCATTTTCTTCAGTGGCCCACATCTGCCGAGATGTAAATTATGGTTGACTAATTCGGAATCTACACGCTAACGGAGCATCATTCTTTTTCATCTGTATTTACATACACGTCGCCCGAGGCCTATATTATGGATCTTACCTCTACAAGGAGACCTGAAACATTGGAGTAGTTTTACTTCTATTAGTTATAATAACAGCCTTTGTCGGATATGTTCTTCCATGAGGACAAATATCCTTTTGAGGGGCAACAGTAATTACAAACCTTCTATCAGCAGTCCCCTACATGGGAGATACACTTGTTCAATGAATTTGAGGCGGCTTCTCAGTAGACAACGCAACTCTGACACGGTTTTTCGCATTCCACTTCCTACTACCATTTATCATCGCCGCCGCAACTCTTCTTCACCTGCTGTTTCTTCACGAAACAGGATCAAACAACCCAGCCGGCCTAAACTCCGACGCGGATAAAATTTCATTCCACCCTTATTTTTCGTACAAAGACCTTCTAGGATTTGTACTAATACTACTAGCGCTCACATCACTAGCGCTATTTTCCCCTAACCTACTAGGTGACCCAGACAACTTTACACCTGCAAACCCTATAGTAACCCCACCACACATCAAGCCAGAGTGGTACTTCTTATTTGCCTACGCCATCCTACGATCTATCCCTAATAAACTAGGGGGGGTTCTTGCACTACTATTCTCAATCCTAATTCTAATAGTAGTCCCAATCTTGCACACCTCAAAACAACGAGGACTCACATTCCGCCCCCTTACCCAGTTCTTATTTTGGACCCTTGTGGCAGACATATTGATTTTAACATGAATTGGGGGTATACCTGTAGAACACCCATACGTCATCATTGGACAAATTGCATCAATTCTATACTTTGCACTTTTCCTAATTCTTGTCCCGCTAGCAGGATGAGTGGAAAATAAAGCATTAAAATGAGCTTGCCCTAGTAGCTTAGTCTAAAAGCATCGGTCTTGTAATCCGAAGATCGGAGGTTAAATTCCTCCCTAGCGCCCAGAAAAGAGAGATTTTAACTCCCACCCCTGGCTCCCAAAGCCAGAATTCTAAATTAAACTATCTTCTGATAGTAACATGTATGTACTTAGTACATATATGTAATATATTACATAATGTACTAAGTACATACTTATGTATTATCACCATTCATTTATTTTAACCCCAAAGCAAGTACTAACGTCCAAGACGTGCATAAATCATTATATTAAAACTCAGAAATAATTTATTTAAACCTGGGAAATAGATATTTCCCCTAAACTTGGCACACAGATTTTTCCTTGAAATAATCAACTAAGGTTTAATTTAAACATATTAATGTAGTAAGAGACCACCAACTGGTTTAAATTAATGCATATCATGCATGATAGAATCAGGGACACAATATGTGGGGGTCGCACACTGTGAATTATTCCTGGTATCTGGTTCCTATTTCAGGTACATAACTGTTATAATCCCACCCTTGGATAATTATACTGGCATCTGATTAATGGTGTAATTACATACTCCTCGTTACCCAACATGCCGGGCGTTCTTTTATATGCATAGGGTTCTCTTTTTTAGGTTTCCTTTCATTTTGCATCTCAGAGTGTAAACACAAATAAATATATAAGGTTGAGCAATTTCTTGCTCTAAATTAAGATAGGTTAAATATTAAATGACATAACTTAAGAATTACATATTAATAACTCAAGTGCATAACATATTCATCTATTCTTCAACTTACCCTTATATATATGCCCCCCCTTTTGGCTTTTGCGCGACAAACCCCCCTACGATCAGCTTATCCTGATATCCTTGTCAGACCTTGAAACCAAGGGAGGTTCGAGAACGTGCGTGCTAATAAGTTGAGATATGAGTTAGCCATCCGCGTTGTATATATATACATGCACATTGCACATTGCATTATCCAAAATCTCCTAAATATTAGCCTAATTAGCTCGACTAAAAATTTTTAGCACTTTTTAATGCTAAAAAATCTAATGTAAATATT